CCACTTTTGCTAATAGCTCGTAATGCTGCGTCTCTCCCGAGACCAGGACCTTTTATCAAGACTTCTGCGCGTTGCATCACTACGGTACGAATAGCGGTTACTGCTGTGGTTTCAGCAGCAAATGGGGACGCTTTTCGTCTACCCCGGAACCCACAATTACCGGCAGAGGACGAAGAAACCACTTGACCTCGTACATCTGTAACAGTCACAATGGTATTATTAATACTTGCTTGAACATGAATAACCCCTTTTGGTATTCTACGCGTACTTTTACGTAGACGTCGGGTCCTACGTGAAACCAATTTCAGTCTCGCTTTTGCCATATTTTATCATCTCATAAATATGAGTCAGAGATCGATGGATCTATCCATTTTTCAATATTGGGCCTTTCCCGAGGTTGATTATCCTTGTCTTTGTTTATGCCTTGGGTTGGAACAAATGACTCGAATTCGGCCCTGACGGCGTATTAATCGACATTTTTCACACATTTTACGAACAGAGGCTCTTATTTTCATATTTGCCGACTTTTTACTTTAATTCTGAATCTACGTCTTGGAAGAAAATAAGTTTCTTGAAATTTTTCATTTCCAATCATATTGAATGAATGTTGAAAATGTTGAAGTTGAAAAAATACCGAAATTTTTGATTCTTATTTTTCGCAAAGTCAAAAATTCGACTAATTGAAGACTCGTATAATAAACCTAAGTGGTAGCTTTCCCGAAATATAACCGAGACTTAGATGATTAGTATCTAAATGAACCCCAAAGATATCATTGAGAACGGATTCGTTAATTAAACTTTCCGGAATCAATTTCTGTTTTTCAGTTACACGAAAACTTCTTTTATTCCGGATCCACTTCTTTATTCTGGACGATCTAAAATCATAGATGTCGTTTTCAAAGATGAGGTCGTCGATGAGAGACGATATTAGACATCCTGTCCCTTTTCTTTGTCACAAATAGCAAGTTGCGAATTTCATTTGGATATTAGAAGAATTACCATATATAACACAAACATTCTCCACCTATTTTTTCTAATCGAGCCTCTCGGTCTGTCATTAGACCTCGAGAAGTAGAAAGAATTACAATCCCCATCCCGCCTAAAATTCTAGGAATTCGTTGATAGTTAGAATAGATTCGTAGACCGGGTCGACTGATGCGTTTTAAATTTAAAACTTTTCGATTTTTATAAGGCTCGTTCCGATTCCTTCTATAACGTAGGGTTAAAACCAAAAAAGATTTGTTGTTTTCGTTATGTTTTCTCACATTTTCGATAAAACCCTCGCGTAAAAGTATTTTAACAAGACTTTCGCTGAGATTCGTAAATGCTATTCGAACCACTCTTTTTGTATTCATCTCAGCATTTCGTATCGCGGTTAGTATGTCAGCAATAGTATCCTTAGCCATAATGAATTAAAGTATTGGTCCCTCCCACTTTTGATATAATCAACATGTTTTTCTTGTTTTTTCTTTGGTTATGACTATGCATTTTTCAAGGTATATGTTTGAGACACAATCTACTAATTGAATCTTAATTGATTTCTTTGAAATAACTACTCTAAACATAACGATATTCTTTCTGGAATTATATTAGTATGGAACTAGATTAGGGTCTCATTTTATAATACTTCGGGAGCTAATGAAAGTATTTTAGTAAAATTGAACTGTCGCAATTCCTCTGCAATCGGACCAAAAACTCGAGTGCCTTTTGGATTGCCTTCTTGATCAATGATAACTGCAGCATTGTCATCATATCGTATTATCATACCGTCGTCGCGTTTGAGTTCTTTACAAGTCCGTACAATTACAGCTCTGACCACTTCTGATCTTTTTAGCGACATTTGCGGAACTGCTTCTTTGATCACAGCAACAATAACGTCACCAATCTGAGCATATCGACGATTGCTAGCTCCTAGGATTCGAATACACATCAATTTGCGAGCCCCGCTGTTATCCGCTACATTCAAATAGGTCTGAGGTTGAATCATATAATTTTGTTGATTATTTTTTTTAGGCAAAGTAAAGAGCGACGAAAAAAAGAAATATTGTTTGTCCAAAAAACAAAACCTGCCCCTGCGATTCGTTTGTATCCCAAAAAGCGATTTTTTTTGCTTTTTCCTTTTGCAAATTTTATTCCGAAAGAATGAATTGAGTTCGTATAGGCATTTTGGACGCTGCTATTGAAATAGCCCTTCTCGCGATATTTTCTGTTACGCCACCGATTTCATAAAGTATTCGACCTGGTTTAACAACAGCTACCCAATATTCAGGCGATCCTTTACCCGAACCCATACGTGTTTCTGCGGCTCTGACTGTAACCGGTTTGTCTGGAAATATACGGACCCATATCTTTCCACCGCGGCGTGCATTTCGTGTCATTGCCCGTCGACCTGCTTCTATTTGTCTAGATGTAATCCAAGCGGGTTCAAGTGCCTGAAGAGCATATTTACCGAAACAAATATAATTACCTCGATAAGAAATTCCCTTCATTCTTCCTCTATGTTGTTTACGAAATCTGGTTCTTTTAGGGTTATAGTTGATGGTTGGGTTTGAATTCCATCGCTACTCCAGAATCGGACGTGAGAGTTTCTTCTCATCCGGCTCCTCGCGAATAAAAAGATTAAAAAATAGGTAATTTTAAGGAAATTTAGATAGAATAGAATTTGAATTAAGATAGACTTGTAGTTCATATGATATACATCGATTTCATAAGTATACGTAATATATCGAAGTATGGAGTTCAGTGAATCGATCTCAAATCTGGTAGTAATTTGTATCTTCTTTCTATCGTATAGTGCAAGACCTAAAAGAACAATATATATATATATAATTTTATTGGTTTTGATAATCGTAAAATGAATCTTTCTTTTGTTTTCTCCTTGAATTTAACCGCCTTAACGTCGTTAATTGACCCAAATTTAGTAATCCAAGAAAAAAAAGTTTTCGCGGGCGAATGTTGACTCTTTCAATTCAATTTAGATTTCGATTGGAGCCAGAATTTCTAACTTTTTCCAATAGATGAATTGGTCTCGGGTCCGTTCCGCCATCCAGATCAATGAATCATTATAATTCTTGTTCAATCGAATTTTTGAGATCCACAGGTTCCGTCGTTTTCATCGCTTCTTACTTAATGTTTAGGTCTGAATTCTGCAATGGAGCTCAATGAAAGTTGTGCGTGAGTCAATCTTCTCAGTCTTTATTGACTCAAAGCTCGTGATTTTTTTGTTCTCTGGATGGATTCATTTTAGTATGGATGAATCCGTATTAATGCTTTCTTACATTGCCCTTTTTATGAGATGGCTCATAGACCTTACATATTCCATATTGGAATTAGATAGCATCAATCGTCGTTTTCTTTCTTTCTCTCATCCTTCCATTTATCCACACCCTTATTTTCTTTTCTCAATTTCGATTCATAACTTAGAATCTGATTTTTTGTTTTTATTTAGGCAAAAAGGTTTCAGTTGCTACAAGGATATGACTGATCCGTCATATCTTGACTGGTTCTTTGGATCCAGATAATGCGAAGTGATGAATTGGGTATTTTTCTAGAGTTATTAGTTTCGACTCTCAGTGGCTTTTTTTTACTAACCTGAAAAAACCAACGAGTCACACACTAAGCATAGCAATTATTTCACGCATTCAATTTAATTTTTATTAAACCCGATAGAATTACGAATTCAAGAAATTTTTGGGTTTTGGATTGAACCTAAAAAGAAGAAATGTCTTTCTCGTTTTTTAGTACATTACCAACGCGAAGGGAAGGTCCAGTCAACGTTTCTTATTCTCCATCAATAAATATCCAAATTTTAATGCCTAATATCCCAGAAATAGTTCGAACGGGATAAGAACAATAATCGATTTTCGCTTGAATGGTTTGTAGGGGAACTCTACCTTCGCGGATCCATTCAACCCGTGCAATTTCTTTTCCGTCAATACGTCCGGCAATTTGTACTCGAATTCCTTTTGTATTTGCTTGTTCAGTTAATTCAATTGCTTTTTTCATTGCTTTTCGAAATGAAACTCTATTCTTTAATTGGTCGGCTATAAATTCTGCAAGAATAGTAGAATTTCTATAAGGCCTTGCAATTCTTATGATAGCAAGGTTAAATTTTCGGTTCACACAATAAAATTCTTTTTGTAAATTTCTCTGTAATTCTTGGATTTCTCGCGGTTGCTTTTCGTTAAATAATTTTGGGGATGCGGTATAGATTTTAATTTTGATTACATCGATTTGTTTTTGAATCTCTATACGTATAATTCCTTCGACGACGGAGTAGATTTTCATTTTTTTTTGTACATAATTTTTAATATAATCTCTTATTTTTGCATCTTCTTGTAAATTTTCCGAATACTTTTTTGGTTGTGCAAACCAAAGGGAATAATGACTTTGGGTTGTACCAAGTCTGAAACCAAGTGGATTTATTTTTTGTCCCATGCTCCCCCCTTATTATACATATCGTGCTCTTCTCTAGTTCTATACTGATTTTTCCCTTTCGTTTTTTTTAACTCTTCCATAGAGTCTTTTTCAAAAAATTTCTTTGTTTTGAACCAGAATGTCTCTTCATATTCACTTATGGAGATATCTTTCATTACAATTTTTATATGGCAGGTCGGTTTTTTTATTCGATAACTACGTCCTCGCGCTCGAAGTTTTAGTCGTTTCATAGTAGTACCCTCGTTGACTTCAGCTTTACTAATGACTAAATCTGCTTCGTTAGAACTAAGAAGGGAACTAGCATTTGCTGCTGCAGAATAAACTACTTTAAAAATGGGATAACATGCTCGGTAAGGCATGAGTTCTAATATCATAAGTGTTTCTTCATAAGAACGTCCACGAATTTGGTCAATGACCCTTCTCGCTTTGTGAACAGACATAGAGATATGTTGACCTAAAGCATATACTTCTGTTTTGTTCTCCTTTATAACCATAAAATTTTCCTCCTACTAATCAATTATAAACATCTCTATATTTTTACTTTTCTTAACGACGAGATTTAT